TTAAATAGAGTTCTGGTTCGAATTCCATAGGATCCATAGGATAAGTATTGTCTATAATGATAGATAAATGAAAAGGCTTCCTGACGATTTTTTATTCATCTACTTGATTTGATATTTTTAAAATAAAATCGATTTTATTTTTAAAATGCCTTAGTTGAACTTGAAAATCCACTCATTGAAACTGAAAAGCAAATTAAGTAAACAATTAAATTGGATTCGTTGGATGGTACCAACAAAATGGAGTGCTAAACCCCGTTCGTTTCGTATTGAATTGAATTAATCGATCACCTTGCTATCGAACATTTATTTTGGATTCAAAATTTTTTGAAAAAGAAATTCGACATATTTTTTATTTTTATTTTTATTTATTATTATGAGAATCAATCCTACTACTTCTGGTCCTGGAGTTTCCGCGTTTGAAAAAAAGACCCTGGGGCGGATCGCTCAAATCATTGGCCCGGTGCTAGATGTAGCCTTTCCACCGGGCAAGATGCCAAATATTTACAACGCTTTGGTAGTTAAAGGGCGAGATGCTGTTGGACAACAAATTAATGTGACTTGTGAAGTCCAGCAATTATTAGGAAATAATCGAGTTCGAGCTGTAGCTATGAGTGCTACAGATGGTTTAATGAGAGGGATGGAAGTGATTGACACGGGAGCTCCTCTAAGTGTTCCAGTCGGCGGGGCGACTCTAGGACGAATTTTTAACGTGCTTGGAGAACCTGTTGATGATTTAGGTCCTGTAGATACTCGCACAACATCCCCTATTCATAGATCTGCCCCTGCCTTTATACAATTAGATACAAAATTATCCATTTTTGAAACAGGAATTAAAGTAGTAGATCTTTTAGCCCCTTATCGGCGTGGGGGAAAAATAGGACTTTTCGGGGGAGCTGGGGTGGGGAAAACAGTACTAATTATGGAATTAATTAACAACATTGCGAAAGCTCATGGAGGTGTATCCGTATTTGGCGGAGTAGGGGAACGTACTCGTGAAGGAAATGATCTTTACATGGAAATGAAAGAATCTGGAGTAATTAATGAAGAAAATATTGCAGAATCGAAGGTAGCTCTAGTCTATGGTCAGATGAATGAACCACCGGGAGCTCGTATGAGAGTTGGTTTGACTGCCCTAACTATGGCGGAATATTTCCGGGATGTTAATGAACAAGACGTACTTCTATTTATTGATAATATCTTCCGTTTCGTCCAAGCAGGATCAGAGGTATCTGCTTTATTGGGTAGAATGCCTTCCGCTGTGGGTTATCAACCCACTCTTAGTACCGAAATGGGTTCTTTACAAGAAAGAATTACTTCTACCAAAGAAGGATCCATAACTTCCATTCAAGCTGTTTATGTACCTGCGGACGATTTGACTGACCCCGCTCCTGCCACGACATTTGCGCATTTAGATGCTACTACTGTACTATCAAGAGGATTAGCCGCTAAAGGTATCTATCCAGCAGTAGATCCTTTAGATTCAACATCAACTATGCTCCAACCTCAGATTGTTGGTGAAGAACATTATGAAACTGCGCAAAGAGTTAAACAAACTTTACAACGTTACAAAGAACTTCAGGACATTATAGCTATCCTTGGGTTGGACGAATTATCCGAAGAGGATCGCTTAACTGTAGCAAGAGCACGAAAAATCGAGCGCTTCTTATCTCAACCCTTTTTCGTAGCAGAAGTATTTACGGGTTCCCCGGGGAAATACGTCGGTCTAGCAGAAACAATTAGAGGGTTTAAATTGATCCTTTCCGGAGAATTAGATGGTCTCCCTGAACAGGCCTTTTATTTGGTAGGGAACATTGATGAAGCTACAGCGAAGGCTACGACTTTAGAAACGGAGAACAACTTGAAGAAATGACCTTAAATCTTTGTGTACTGACTCCCAATCGAATTGTTTGGGATTCAGAAGTGAAAGAAATCATTTTATCTACCAATAGTGGACAAATTGGCGTATTACCAAATCACGCGCCTATTGCTACGGCTGTCGATATTGGTATTTTGAGAATACGTCTTAACGAACAATGGTTAACGATGGCTCTGATGGGCGGTTTTGCTAGAATAGGCAATAATGAGATTACTATTTTAGTAAATGATGCGGAGAAGGGTAGTGACATTGATCCACAAGAAGCTCAGCAAACTCTTGAAATAGCAGAAGCTAGCTTAAGGAAAGCGGAAGGAAAGAGACAAATAATTGAGGCAAATCTAGCTCTTAGACGAGCTAGAGCCCGAGTAGAGGCTATCACTGTGATTTCGTAACTAGTTAGTGCCTTCCGAATAATCAATAATCATCAAAGGAACTTCTGTATAAACAGAAGTTCTGTTTATACACCCTATTTTTTATTTTTCTAATTTTATAAATAGAATCATAAGTGGAATCGGATTCTAAATACAAGGAAAAATTTTTGAATTCAAAAAAGAAAAAAATGAAATATATAAAGAATGGAAAAAATAAAAAATTAATAAAACAAGATGGATAGAAAAACTTATTAGATACCATTGATTTTGATATCTAATAAGGTCTACCTACTATTGGATTTGAACCAATGACTCCCGCCGTATGAAAGCAATACTCTAACCACTGAGTTAAGTAGGTCTTTTAGAATCACAAAGAGAAAGAAATGGAACTCGTCGCATCGACGGATTATAAATGGAATATCATTTATAAGCAATACCAATCAAACATATCGCACAAATAAGATGTTGCATCATGGAATATTTATCTTGACAAGAGATTGTCGACATGATAAAATATGTATCACAAGCACAAGGGCTATAGCTCAGTTAGGTAGAGCACCTCGTTTACACGCGCGCCAATGTTTTTCAGAGGAGTACATCATGTAATCAAAAGACTTATTGAGAAGGTAATGTCTTACTCCATGACTTTTAGGGAATAAGAGAACAATAGCTTGACAAAGGGGTTCGGTCTAATTTAGGTGCTCTTTTTAGCCGCCAAATAGAACCCATCTTAGATTTCGATTTAAGATATTGATAGGGTGAATACCCAGTTTATTCAATGCTAGGCATAATGAGTATAAGGACCTCCAAAATTCTCTTTTTGTCCTATCCTATGAACTTTAAGGTGTATGAAGTTTCATATTTGATTCTTTATTAAGCAGAAGCGGGGCAATGGAGACTTCATTTAACTTAGGTTGATCTAAGCCAAAAGCAGACCTACGTCAGGGTAGTCCTTCTTTGAAACACTTTGGTAATGCTCTCTGATCGGAATCTAAATAATAAATCAGAGCAGGGGGAGCCATCGTCTTATCTTTCTGTCAAGAGAATTATGGTAGACTAAATGATTAGTTATATCAATTAATGTATCAGTTAATGAAAGAGCCCAATGCAAAAAAATGCATGTTGGGTCTTTGAAGCAGTTCAAATCATTTTTATTACAATAAGTTTGATCTGTTTTACCGAGAAGGTCTACGGTTCGAGTCCGTATAGCCCTAAAAGAAAATGAAAAAAAAAGGGCATTTCAATAGATCCAATCGGTATTTTTTCTAATCTTGACTAAACAAACCAAATTTTCTTCATTATTAATCTACGATTAATTACATATTAATTTTCCTCTCCTACTCTCCGCACGCAATACAATTCCGCAATACAATAAAAGAGTTAGTGATACTTCTTTGCCTTTGGAATACCTATATAACCTTAGTTGATTTTTATAATCAAAATCATTCCATGAACTCGGTTAAAAACACACTTCAACCTAATCTAACAAAAATGGAATCCACTAGTAATAAGTTACATGGGTTTAGGAAGAACTTACTCTGTTTCTATATTTAGTTTAGGAACAGTCGAAGTTTGAAAAATAAAGATCTTTGCTAACTTTCATTGTTAACATTGTCAAATAGGTTTTTCTTGGTATATGTTACTTGATAAAATAAAGCGCAAAACAAAAGAGTTTTTTGCTGTATTAAATCAATAGAAATTCCGAAATCAATAATCAATACTAAATCACTACTCAATAGAAGTTCCTATTCTAATAATAATAATATATATTTATTATTATTAGAATATATATATTTTCAATATTATTTCTATTTTAATATTATTTCTATTTCTATATATATAGAATAGAATATTAGTAGAATAGAAATTATAGAATAATAATTGAAATATTATTGTATAATATAATAATTTATCTAATAAATATCGAATAGATAGGTTTTAATAAATTAATAAATACTTAATAATTTCAATACTTTCAATACTTAATAGATAGGTTTTAATAAATTAATAAATACTTAATAATTTCAATACTTTCAATACTTAAAAAAAAATCGAAAATTAAGAATTCCATTTTGAATTCCTTGTTTTCGATTTTTTTTTCTATTTTAGAGAGAATCCGGAGTGGGGTGAAAAAGCGAGAATAAAGTCTTATCCGTATAAGAGCAATAAGCAATATATTTATACTATATCAAGATCGAAATCAATTTGAAGTAAATAGAAACATTATCGTGAATGAATATTGAAAGGAAACATGTACCACAAACGAGACATGTAACACAGCAACCAAACAAAACGAGTTGGTTCAACAAAAATAAATTGTTAAGAGTTATGAATCAGTTGACAATTAATTCCAATTCGACTCGACTAATCTAGTCTATTTCCCTCATTCATAGGAGTGTACCTATGGTTCTGCTTTACGAATATGATATTTTCTGGACATTTCTAATAATATCAAGCGTTATTCCTATTTTGGCATTTCGAATTTCCGGAGTTTTATCCCCCATTACCAAAGGTCCAGAGAAACTTTCTAGTTATGAATCGGGTATAGAACCAATGGGCGATGCTTGGTTACAATTTCGAATCCGTTATTATATGTTTGCTCTAGTTTTTGTTGTTTTTGATGTTGAAACAGTTTTTCTTTATCCATGGGCAATGAGTTTCGATGTATTAGGAGTATCTGTATTTATAGAAGCTTTCATTTTCGTGCTTATCCTAATTGTTGGTTTAGTTTATGCATGGCGAAAGGGAGCATT